CACGAAATGCACGCCGCGGTGGAAAAATATGGGTACGCATATTTCCAGACAAACCTGTTACAGTAAGACCTACAGAAACACGTATGGGTTCGGGGAAAGGATCTCCCGAATATTGGGTAGCTGTTGTTAAACCCGGTAGAATACTTTATGAAATGAGCGGAGTAGCAGAAAATATAGCTAGAAGGGCTATTTCAATAGCGGCATCTAAAATGCCTATACGAACTCAATTCATTCTTTCTGGATAGGAGTGTAGAAACAAACGAAAGGAGTTTTTGGGATGAAAAAAAAAAACAATTGCAGGTTTCTTTTTTTGTTTTGAACAAATAATATTTCTTTTTTTTATTTATACCTTTGCATTGAAAAAGAAAAAACCGATAAAAAAATGATATGATTCAACCTCAAACCCATTTGAATGTAGCGGATAACAGCGGGGCCCGAGAATTGATGTGTATTCGAATCATAGGAGCTAGTAATCGACGATATGCTCATATTGGTGACATTATTGTTGCTGTAATCAAGGAAGCAGTACCAAATACACCTCTAGAAAGATCAGAAGTGGTCCGAGCTGTCATTGTACGTACTTGTAAAGAACTCAAACGCGACAACGGTATGATAATACGATATGATGACAACGCTGCGGTTGTTATTGATCAAGAAGGAAATCCAAAAGGAACCCGAATTTTCGGCGCGATCGCCCGGGAATTAAGACAGTTAAATTTCACTAAAATAGTTTCATTAGCACCTGAAGTATTATAGGGGAAGACCTTAATATAGTATTTGAATGAAATTGATTAAATTTATTTAATTAATTAGTAAATTGTTTATCTATCACGTATATATCTTTAATAATTCATAAATATAAAAAAAAAAAAAAAGAATTCATAAATATTAAAAAATTCAGAAAAAAAGAAAAAGAGCATGTTGATTATATCAAAATTCGGGGGAAACAAAAATCTTAGTTTATCATGAGTAAAGACACTATTGCTGACATAATAACCTCTATACGAAATGCTGACATGAATAAAAAAAGAACAGTTCGAATACCATCTACTAACATCACTGAAAATATTGTTAAAATCCTTTTACAAGAAGGTTTTATTGAAAACGTGAGAAAACATCAAGAAAGCAATAAATATTTTTTGGTTTTAACCCTACGACATAGAAGAAATAGGAAAGGACCATATAGAACTGTTTTAAATTTAAAACGGATCAGTCGACCCGGTCTACGAATATATTCTAACTATCAACGAATTCCTAGAATTTTAGGCGGAATGGGGGTTGTAATTCTTTCTACTTCTCGAGGTATAATGACAGACCGAAAGGCTCGACTAGAAGGAATCGGCGGAGAAGTTTTGTGTTATATATGGTAATCTTTCTAATAGCCGACACGGTCATATTTGTGAAAAAAGAGAAAGGACAAGTTTATAATATTATCCCTCTTACATTAGTTGATACTTCAAAGTGGTTTTACCTGGAATGAAACAACAAAAATGGATTCATGAGGGTTTAATTACTGAACAACTTACCGATGGTATGTATCTTCCGGATTCGTTTAGATAACAAAAAAATTATTCTGGTTTTTGTTTCGTAAAGGATTTCATGTAGTTTTATACGTATACTACCAGGAAATAGACTAAAAATTGAGGTAAGTCCTTATGATTCAACCAAAGGGCGTATAATTTAGAGACTCCAAAGCAAAGACTTGAATGATTAGGCGGTTTTTTCAATTTCAACATTCTTTCGTGAGGATACAATTCGAAATTAAAAATTTCAAGAAACTTATTTTCTTCCAATAAGTAGATTCGGAATTAAAAAAAGGAATGACAAATATGAAAATAAGGGCCTCCGTTCGTAAAATTTGTGAAAAATGTCGATTGATCCGTAGGCGGGGACGAATTATAGTAATTTGTTCTAACCCGAGACATAAACAAAGACAAGGATAATCTTTCTAAAACAAAAAGACTCTCGAAATCTAAAGGACCCGATGTACAGATGTACAAATAAATAAAATAAGTAAAAAAAAAAAAAAGAATAAAGATCTGTTCTGTTTTGACATGAAATGGATATATCCATATATCTCTGACTTATATTTATGAGATGATAAAATATGGCAAAACCTATACCAAAAATTGGTTCGCGTAGAAATAGACGTATTGGTTCACGTAAGAATACACGTAGAATCCCCAAGGGAGTTATTCATGTTCAAGCAAGTTTCAACAATACCATTGTGACTGTTACAGATGTACGGGGTCGAGTAATTTCTTGGTCCTCTGCCGGGGCTTGTGGATTCAAGGGTACAAGAAGGGGTACACCATTTGCCGCTCAAACCGCAGCAGGAAATGCTATTCGGACAGTAGTGGATCAAGGTATGCAACGAGCAGAAGTTATGATAAAAGGCCCGGGTCTCGGAAGAGATGCGGCATTAAGAGCTATTCGTAGAAGTGGTATACTATTAAGTTTCATACGGGATGTAACTCCTATGCCACATAATGGCTGTAGG